ACGCCGTTCATTCTTATTTTTTCGTATTTTGATTTTTCTTGAGTTGAAAACAAAAAAGTCGGATTATACGTGAAATCATTTTTGGAATTGTATATTCAATGATTCACTAACCGTAATGAAATCTCAAATCATAATAAAATATATTATCTATATTTTAGAATAGAATTCTAATAGAATATTTAGAAAAAAAGAAAAAGCGGGTAGCGGGAATCGAACCCGCATCGTTAGCTTGGAAGGCTAGGGGTTATAGTCGACGTCGATTCAGTGCTTTGAACGTCTCTAATTCAAAACCGAACATGAAACTTTGGTTTCATTCGGCTCCTTTATGGAAGGAGAGTAAATTCTTAGATCTAAGATGTGAACAAAATGAACAAAATTATACCCATAACACCTACGTCAGCTTTTTATTTGAATACAAAAAAATGAATTGCTTTCTAGATGATCCTTCTAGGAGAAGGTTATTTTGACAATCTTTCTAGTTACTTCGTTCTCTATTTCTATTTCAGAGGATCCTAAGGAAAAGGATTTTTTTCCACCGAGCTAAAACAATACGCCGATGTCTCTAGTAAACCAAAGTCATCGCTGAATAGCTATTTTGCTCCAATTTCTTTTTTTAGAAAGAAAAAATGGAGGATTTAGTTACGATTAGAAATCGATCTTTTATCTTTAGCCATGGATCTTTTACTCATACTTATTCAATTGTAAGTCTTGGTCCAATTCAAAAATTATGTTTCGCAATTTCATAATCCAACTTTTCAATTTAATTTATAAGTGATTCATGGATACAAATCACGAGAATCCGTATTTTTTTCTCGAATTTCTTATTGAGAGGTAAAGGATTAAACCCTTTTAAGAAATAAAGTTTTTGATCGGAATATGAATAAAACCGAAAGACCCTTTAACTATTAGGGGTTAATAGAACGAATCGCACTTTTACCACTAAACTATACCCGCTACAATATGATTATTGTATACAAATGGACCTTTTGTCTAGCAAGATAATTGAGCATGATCAAGATAGGATTATCAAAGAATTGTCAAAATGTAGAGTGCTGGACTTTTTCACGAGTAGATTCCAATTTAATGAGATTTGGAAAAGAGGCTCCATTTCATTATTTATTTAAATATTTATTTAAATTTAATTCAAAATTGAAATTAAAGTTAAATAAATAAAGTTTTCTCTTTTGCTGAAGAAGTTAGATACGGATCAAAAAAACACTAAAATCATAACGGAAAAAATGTATTGTGGAAGAATTGATAGTTTCTTTTTTAGTTCGGGTAAAATAGAATAAGTATAACAAGAAAAGAATGTAAATAGTATTTCTTCTTTATTGTCGTTGCTTGAATATTTTATATTCAATTGAATATAATTATAATATATATAATAAAAAATTATAATATATATAATAAAAAGTCCTTTTTGCTTTCAAATCAGATAAATCATTATTTATCTATAATTCTAATTTGTTGGAACAAAAAAAAAGAGCCCGGCTAGGTACTGACCAGGCCGGGCCGTGAGAATAAGAAGGGCCTTTCGAACAAAATCAACACAAAGAGGTCTTGGTTATTTTTTTTAGTTCGATTGTTGGCGCGGTCGAGTCCATCTTTTAGATATTAGATAAAGGAAATTCCTGATTCGTGGATCTCTCTATATAGAAATAATAGAATAGAGAAAGAAAAGAGATAAAAAAAAACTCTTTAGATTATGTGTAATGTAGTAATTCTCTTTTTCAATCGGGAGAGATGGCTGAGTGGACTAAAGCGTCGGATTGCTAATCCGTTGTACGAGTTATTCGTACCGAGGGTTCGAATCCCTCTCTTTCCGTTTCCGTTGATGACTTTATTTATTTATATAACTTTAATTTATTTATATTATTTTTGATTTCTTTTTTTTTTCAAATTTTGAAAATCTTAGTGAAACGTGTGAATAGATAAAATCCTAAGAAAATTTGAAAATTAACCAAGGAAACCTTTTGTATTTTATTCTTCACGTCCAGGATTACGTCCCGGATCATTAGATAGGAATCCAAAGATAAAGAGAGAAACAAAAAATATCACTACGGTATAAACGAAGAGTTTCAGAGTAAGCATTACACAATCTCCAAGATGATTTTTTAGAAAAAAAAGAAAATAGATCTTCCATTTTTCTACCACATATCCTATTTTGATACCAAGAAATGAGGTTTTTTCTAGAAATGTATTGTCACAAATGCATTTGTTTTTCATTAAAAAATTGCGTTTATATCCAAATTTAGATATTGTGAGAGACCCTAATAGGGTTAGGGTCTTTGACTGGATGGCTGGAAGGCTCAAAAACGAGGAAATGGGGGTAAGCCTGATTTATGTCGACTATCCACGAATTTCAATGTATGAATCAGGGATTTATACTATAAAACTTATCTGATTTTATTTTATCAATTGTTAGAATTTTTTCTCGAGGAAATCATGCATTTTCTAGGATATTATTATTTAGGATCTTATCGAAAACTTACAGCAGCCTGCCAAACAAAAGCTAAGAGAAAAAAAAACAGAGGTATGACTGGCATAACATCTACGATTGGATTCAAAAAAGCATAGGCTTCAGGCAATTTGCCGAAGAAAAAACTACTCGAATAAAGGGGCGAATTAATACAAATACAGATCAAACTAACGATATTAAGCATAACAGACATTTTGTTCTTGGAGATAATTGCATTTTGGTTGCCTTTTTGATATAAGGAAAAAGAAAGTAAGGTAAGATAGACAAAAATCCTTCTTTTCTTTGAATCCATCCAACCAAAAATTCTCCAATTCTCAAAGGAGAATAGAAGAAATCATACTTTCATACAATATCTTAATTGAATTCTATGTAATGATCAATAAATTAAGTTGAATTCTGTATCTATATGTATCAAAATCCTAGTACCGGTCTATTCTATTATTCTATAGATATAGAAGATCTATATTCTATAGATAGATTCTATATCTAGATATATATTTAGATATTTATTTGGGCTGTAGTTGACAAACAACCAATAACAATATTATTGTTTCTTAGTGTCGATTAGCAATCGAAATGGGGCGTGGCCAAGTGGTAAGGCAACGGGTTTTGGTCCCGCTATTCGGAGGTTCGAATCCTTCCGTCCCAGCGCGGATCCACTTTTTATACTGCATTTTTCCCATATAAACTATATCATAATATAAAAAAAGTGGGGGGTGGATAGGCATAGGCTATATTAATTAGAAATTTAAGCATCTGTGTCTGCTTGAATTTCATTAACAAACGATCAAGTTCCATGTTCTATAGTATGGTATTTATACTATATCTATAACAAACAGTGACAATTGTTCAGTCTATCTGATAGATATGAGAAACCTTCCCTATTTTTTTTTTCGATTTTGATTTTCGTAATCTTATTAAAAAAATCAAAATTCAAATCTTAACTTACATTATTTTTTCTACATCTCATTCTCATGAAAAAAAATGGATTTCTTTCTTTTTTTCTTTGATCTATTTCAAATTTTTATTTGAAATTAGTGATGAGTCAATTCAAAAAGAAAGACTGATCTTCCTATAAAGATCAAAGGCGATGCTTTTTGTCCAATTTTCTTCAAATCCAATCAAATTAAATAATGATGTTTAATTTAAATTAAATAGTGAATTTCACTTAGAAAAATTTTTAATGATTTGGAATCTTTGAAAAAGTAGAAAATCATTTAATTTATCCTATTAAGTCACTTGAAAATGTAGATTCAAAAACTTATTCATTTTTATTTATATTAATATATATCTATAATTATTATTAATATAAATTAATATTATTTTAATTTAATTATTTTATTTATATATTTCTATATATAGATTTCTTTTTTCTTTCTATTATCTATATATTCTATATAGTAATTAGTATGTTAAATATGTTCAAAATGTTGTCTTACTAAGATTTTTTCAGAAAAATCTTGTTTCATATATTCATATATAGAAGAAAAGGTATAGATTACGATGTCTATGGACAGCTGAACCGATGACTATTCATGATTCCATGATTGAATCAATTCCATACCGGTATACCGGTTCCAAATTAGAGGAATGTTATGGTAAAACTTCGTTTGAAACGATGTGGTAGAAAGCAACGTGCGACTTGAAGGATATGACCCATTGTGGATTTTTACATCCATCATTTTAAATTTGTCTAGGAATGAGGTGCTCTTGGCTCGACATTGTTTGTTCTGTTACACTTGAACTTTTGTCGGGTTGTAATGTAAATAGTCCATGATGGAGCTCGAACAGAAAGTATTAATTCATTTCTCAGGGGCAAGGATCTAGGGTTAATGCCAATCAACTGGAACAACTTCGTAAATATATGGAAAATTGAAAGGATCCAATTCGAGCAAGTTTCCAATTCAAAAGCAAAACTTGTTGAAATTGATCCAAAATTTTCGATTCAACGTGTATCATGCTAGAATCAACCATCCATAGGATTCTTTGATAGAAAGAAATCAAAAAGGGTATGTTGCTACCACTTTGAAAGGATTAAGAAGCACCGAAGTAATGTCTAAACCCAATGATTAAAAATAAGAATAAAGGGTTTAAAAACAAGGAAACACCCTTTGTAATTGTTAATTCTCTCGATAGTCTCAATAACTGGATCCGACTAAAGAATCCAAATAGAATTTGAAATAGTTTAACCGGGATAAACGAAAGGGAGTAAAGACTACTCAATAAATGAAATTGACTAAAGATTTTCCTTTGAGCTATTTAAGAGTTATCCGATTTGAGTTATGAGTACGAACTGTTTCTTTTTCATTTTTCAAGAAGAAAAAGACTGAAATCATAGTCTAATTTATATTCATTTTATAGGTCCATTTGTCATTTAATTTATTATTTATTAGAATTAGATACATAGGCAAAACTTCGAATTAAATCATTTTTTCTCGAGCCGTACGAGGAGAAAACTTCCTATACGGTTCCAGGGGAGGTATTGTTCATCTATATCTATCCCAATGAGCCGTCTATCGAA